GATTTTCAGTCCTCTGCTCTACCAGCTGAGCTATCCCGACCATTCCCATTCCCGATACCGCATCCTCATTTTACTAGATAACTTAGGTCTATGTCAATTCAAAGGGTATTACAAAGTCTTACCCAGGTGCTAGAATTTCTTGGATCTTCAAAAAAGGAAGACTTTGTAAGTTTCAGTATGAATAATGATATCGACCGTGACTCGTTCAAATGGGGAGTCTTTGGTCAAAGATGGTCATTTGTACATGTATCATCTATCACAAGACTTGTCATAAGAGACAAATTTGTCTCTCAGATCCGTTTGTAAAAGAGTAGGGTGAATGAGAAAGATAACGAATTTTGAACTACTAACGAAAAAAAGGATAAGATAAATAGTTAAGGAGTCAAATGGTCTTTTTGGGGATAGAGGGACTTGAACCCTCACGATTTTTAAAGTCAACGGATTTTCCTCTTACTATAAATTTCATTGTTGCCGATATTGACATGTAGAATGGGACTCTATCTTTATTCTCGCCCGATTAATTAGTTCTGCAAAAGAACTATCAGACTGTGTGGTGAATGCTTTGATCAATGAATATTCGATTCTTTCTTCAATATGGAATCGATTCACAACAATTTTTCCGTTTTTCATATAAAAATACAGATTAAGGTCGTCATTAATCATTTGATAGAGTATTTCAGTACGTATACGTATGTATATACGTATATCCTTCAGCTTTTCGGAAGTTTCAATGGAAGGATTCCTCTACCAATGCAACACAGTCAATTCCATTTGTTAGAACAGCTTCCATTGAGTCTCTGCACCTATCCTTTTTTCACCTTCTGGGCCTTTGTTTGTTTTTGGAAAACAGGATTTGGCTCAGGATTGCCCATTTTTATTAATTCCGGGGTTTCTCTGAATTTGAAAGTTCTCACTTAGTAGGTTTCCATACCAAGGCTCAATCCAATTAAGTCCGCAGCGTCTACCAATTTCGCCATATCCCCCGTTTTGTTTTGAGATTAGGATCTCATTTTTATTGAGACGTCGTTCTCCTTTTTTTTCATTTCTTCATTTCTACTGGAACCGTTGAATTCATTAAATACTGATTCCTATCTCGAAATACGGATTCCTATCTCGAAACAGTTTTTCTCCTCTTTGATTTCTTGACTATCTTCTTTCATCTTCTATAGGAAACCCGCATTTGGTCCAATCAGAAACGATTCTAGCATTTCTGTATCCGCAATTCAATATAGATGGATATATACCACGTATATATGTCTCTCTTCTGCTCGTTTTTCCCATGCAATTTGGAATACTTGAACGGTCGATTCTTTTTTTCGTCTGAGCTTCCATCTTTACGAATCAGAGCGCAAGAATGTCTCATTATTTAGAACAAATCATTCCATTTAGAAATAGAAAATATAGATGATATGGAATAAAATAGATAAAAAAATACTTTCAAATATCATTTGAAAGCAAAAACGAAAATGATTTAATCTAAAAATCTATCGAATCAAATCGAATATTTAATAATATTCTATGCTATAGAATTGTGATGTGAGAAAAATAAATAGAAATTCTATATCGATAGATTAATCGTTATATTCTATGGTAAGTATGAGTATTGAATATTTCCTTTCCATTCTATATTCTATTTTTTCTATATTCATATTCATTATGACTAGCTAATATGAATCGCTAAGAATGCAAATAGAAGTATATAAGTATATTAATTAATAGCTAAGGCTAAGATGACAATAGTTTATTGAATCCCTATGCATGTAGAATTTATCTTAGGTGAGCCTGCTTAGCTCAGAGGTTAGAGCATCGCATTTGTAATGCGATGGTCATCGGTTCGATTCCGATAGCCGGCTTTTCTCTATTTATTTTCTTCGAGTTTTTACATGATTGAGAATGTCCCTTTGAAATCCGAAATCAAAGAATATTGAAAAATATCTTTTTTATCTTATAGGAACTTACAACTATGTCATGAAAAGAATCCTTTTTGATCTATTTTTTATCTATATACTATATAGAATCTCTATATAGATATAGAATATATATAGAATAGAAAGGTCTGGATATTTGTCCCATTCATCTAATTATTCTTTAGAGTACAAGTACACTACTTCCGTAAACTTCGCTTCATTTATAATTTAGTTCAGTTTTAGTTTAGGTTTATTCTGTAAAATGAAATTTCATCAATAAGAATTCAATATAAATAAGAATAAGGAGTCTTTATGTCGCGTTACCGGGGACCTCGTTTCAAAAAAATACGCCGCCTGGGAGCTTTACCGGGACTAACTAATAAAAGGCCTAGAGCCGGAAGTGATCTTAGAAACCAATCGCGTTCCGGGAAAAAATCTCAATATCGTATTCGTCTAGAAGAAAAACAAAAGTTGCGTTTTCATTATGGTCTTACAGAACGACAATTACTTAAATACGTTCGTATTGCCGGCAAAGCCAAGGGGTCAACAGGTCAGGTTTTACTCCAATTACTTGAAATGCGCTTGGATAACAT